GGGGTTAGGTCCACTTACTTTTTTCTTTTGTTGATTTCTAATTGATTTGATTGCAATAATATAATAAAAAATAGGAAATTAGGAATATTTTGAGATTCAAGCAGACAACGTATTATTGTTCAGTATAAACGTAATACTATTACGTATTATATATATTAAATATAATAAACATAATAGCAAATGGTCACCCGTAATAAGTAATAACTATAATTCATTATAATTAAATAATTAATTAAAAATCAATTAAATTAATATAATTTGTTACTTTTTTTATTACAAATACAAATATAAAAAATATCTCTATTCTTCCTTTAAATATAAATACTACCGCGGGAGTTTTATGAAAAAACCAAAGCCCCTTATCGGATTTGAACCGATGACTTACGCCTTACCATGGCGTTACTCTACCACTGAGTTAAAAGGGCATGTTTGATTCAATTCCTGAATAAGGCGCGAGTCACTATATTATATATTTAATATTTAGTGTATATACATATTATATGTATATAAATAGATCTTTTACATTTTTACATATAGATATCTCTTATTAGATATCTCTTATGCGTTCGAATATATTTTATTTTAGACGTATAGTGGTTCACTCAGGAACGATAAATTTGATTTACATAATTGAGTTAAGTTATTAGGGTATACGTGTAAGTAAAAAAGGTTTTTTTTTACTTTCAAAAATATCAATGCAAGGAATTTTTTCAAGCCAGATGCTAATTGCCATCATAATGAAATTCATTTGATTGATATATGTACCTATCAATTCAACCTAAATCCAAAATATTTCATCGAATCATTAATAAAGCGATTATGCTTGTCCCCCACAAACCAAATTGTTAGAGAAAAAAATTTCTTATTTATTAAAAATAAATAATATTAACAATAAAAATTAACAATAAAAAAAAATAAAATAGATTTATTTATTGAATTATAGAATATTGATTTAAAATGAACGATTCAGAAATATAAATAATCAAAAAATTATATAATCGTGAAAGATAGAAAGATCCTTCGCATTGATTCATATGATTCCATTATATTGACAATTTTAAAAAACTATTCATACTATGATCATAGTATGATGGTGGTTGTGCACATATGCCCCCATCGTCTAGCGGTTCAGGACATCTCTCTTTCAAGGAGGCAGCGGGGATTCGACTTCCCCTGGGGGTAGGGTACTACGAAAGGAAGTGGATCATGGATTATCGCTAAGCCTGAATTGATTTTTCCCGGGTCGATGCCCGAGCGGTTAATGGGGACGGACTGTAAATTCGTTGGCAATATGTCTACGCTGGTTCAAATCCAGCTCGGCCCAATAATTCACTGATCCATCATGAAATGATATACCCCTTTTGTTGTTCTCTAGAAATGCTCGATCCCAATAGAAAAAACGTAAAATTTTCAGCTATTGATATATCTTATCTTTACCGCGATCGCTATTTATTTACATTCTAATGATCTAGACTCAGATCAAGCTAATGATCTAGACTCAGATCAAGATGTAAAGTCTAAGGAAAAGAGTAAAGAAAAAAGACCTTTTTCATTGAAAGATCGACTAGCCATTGATTTGGAAATAATGAAAATATTATGATTATTAGTAATCCATGCCGCTCGTGCTAAAGAACATATCCATATCGAAATTTTTTGAATGAAATCATATAAATATGTATACTGTACACTTTATTTTATAATGTTATTTCCTTGGGATTGTAGTTCAATTGGTGAGAGCACCGCCCTGTCAAGGCGGAAGCTGCGGGTTCGAGCCCCGTCAGTCCCGATGGATCCAAATCCAATAAAAAATACAGCAATTCATCCTTCCTTTTTTCTGTGAAAGGGGGTACAAATAGTATAATTTCATTTCCAACAGGAATCCTTTTTATTTTTTCATTTCTTCTATTGTTTGTTTAGAACCAATGGTAAGCGTAAAGGCGGTTAGATGATACTTCATCAAATGGTTGTACAAGGAGGGCGCTGGTTTATAGAAAAGAAAGGATGAAAAAGAATGAAAAATTTAACTAAAAATAAAATAAAGAAAATAAAGTTAAAGGTGTTTTTGATTATATCAGGAATTTACGTTGGAGTTCGGTATGGATAAAAGATTTTCCTATCTTATAATATTCCATTCTTGACGATGATTCAATTTGTCAGATATTTTTATTCATGATATTGATCCGATTCGATTACATCAAGTGTAATTCATATTCATCCCATTGAATTTACAGACAAAAGATTTATCATCTCTATGGGATTAAATCCCGAGTTATTGCGAATTAAAGAAAAATTAAACAACGAAATTGAAATTATGGAAGTAAATATTCTCGCATTTATTGCTACTGCACTGTTCATTTTAGTTCCTACTGCTTTTTTACTTATAATATACGTAAAAACAATAAGTCAACGTGATTAATTTGAATTAAACTTGTGACTTTTTAGTTCTTATCAATAGAAGAAATAAAATAAAAAGGATTCAAATTTCGCGTTTTAAATGAAATGATCGAACTATACTCAGCAGTATTCTATGAGATACTAGATAGTGTGGTAGAAAAAAATTTATCTCCCATACTATCTAGTATTGTTATTATACTGTATAAAGTTTGTTGTATGAAGATACAGGTTAATTTAATATATATATTAATCGACATTATTATATTCATATATGGAATTGATATATAGATATCAATTCCATATATAATGTACAGAGTTTTATGTTCTAATTCTATTTCTTTGCTTCATCTATTTCTATTTGATTTGTGTTGATTCCAATTAATCTGAAATAATCCCAAAGACAGCTTTTACTTTACGATTCTAATTCCTATTCCTAGACTTCTGATTATTTTTAATAGGAATTCCGATATCCATTGAAAGAAAGATTCAAATCAATGAAGGAATAAGGGGTATGTTTATACCATAATAAAGTAATCTTATTCTTAGCATTCCGAAGTAATTGATTGAGCAGTTGACAGAGGATCCAGGGGTTCATGGGAACTTCTTCGGATTTCGAAATAAAAATATTTTCAAATTTAATTTTGAACGTGAAATAGTCAAATTAAAAAAAAGTATTTCCAGAACAGAACGATCTATAAAAAAAATTGATACAGTTTGATTCCTAAACTCAATTAGTAGTATTTCTAGAGTCCACTTCTTCCCCATACTACGAGTGAAAGGGAAAATGTAAAGACTACCATTAAAGCAGCCCAAGCGAGACTTACTATATCCATGTGAATTTTGTCCTCGATCTCTATGAAGGAATTATTCAATTATTGTTCACTAATAATAGTAGAATTTCCTGCGCATAGTCAAAAGGGGGAAGGGGATTCTGATCCAACACCATTGATGAAACAATCCAATAAATCCAATTAGAACAGTTCTTATAATTATAAGATTTCTAGTATAATCGGAAAACATTAAGCACAAGCAAAATATGCCGAGATATCCTTTGAAGTAGCAGAAGTATCAAAGGAATGTTAATAACATGTCAGAATAATAAGACCTATTCTCTCTTTTGTCGCCTTTCATTTTCATTAAGTCAAAAATAAAAAATATAGAATCAAGATAGATCATTATATATCGAATACCCCTATTGTTATTGCTTTTTCATTTTTCCCATTTATTTAATATAAATTTTACCATCTCCGATCGGCCCTATGAAATAATCGAAGACGTCCTATTATGCTCTTGACTAGAGGTTATCGAAAAGGCAAAATTTATTTTTGTACTTTAATTTTTAACTTTATAGTTTATATATAAATAAGTAAAAGTACATAAACTATAAGTATATATAAGTACTTATATATAAGTAATAAAGAAAAAGCTAATTATACATTCAATCAAATTACTATTGATTGAATGCCAGAGTACTCATAAACTTTCCTGAGTAGGTATACAAAGTATCTTCTGTTCTTTCCACAACTAATAATTTAATTAGATTCCCCCTCGACCCTCCACTATCCAATCGAATTCAAGACTCAGCCAGTAGACACTACATTAGTAGTGGAAGGGCTATCATATAATATAAAAAGTTACCAGTTCTTTTTCATGACTATAAGCTTTCCTTAAACCCTAATTTATAGAACATAAACCCCCAGATACTTAGAATCAAGCAAGTATCCAGAGTCTTTTTCCTCCGCTTGTTTATGCTGGAAAAAACTTGGCAAGTTATATCAGCAAAACAGAAGGTATTTCGACTCTTTTGTTAATCAGGCGACACCCGGATTTGAACTGGGGAAAAAGGATTTGCAGTCCCCCGCCTTACCGCTCGGCCATGCCGCCAAAACGATACAAAATATATGACAAAATTTCCCCTTTTGCTTTTTTTCTTGTACTTGTATTTTGCATCCCGTTTTCTTTAAAACCTTTCATAAAAGAAATCCTTACTTTTTTGTTTCAATTGGTTCAATCCCTTCGATTGATTGTAGCGTATCTTAAAATCCCAAATATCTATAACCATTATTTACCCTTTGAAAAATAGATATATGCTTTTCAGTCACAAAACCAAAAAATTAGGACAAATTTGAACCGTTAACTATTGATTGTAAATTCATGAACGATTCTTCAATTTGAATCTAAAACAGTGTTTCCTTTGTGTTTACTTAATGATATAAGTAAATTCAAATTGATACATAAGTAATCAGTTTTTATTTTTTTTTTTCAAAAAAAATAAATAAATAAATCCTTATCAATTTCAATTATAACAGCAATTATGGGTATATGTAAACCCGATAACAAAAAGAAAATTGTTACACAGATATTATCTAATTAGATATCTTATCTGTATATGATGTTTATAGGTAATTTTCACGAAATTATCGTGCTTCACTTTTTTTTACAATTTTTCTTGAATATATTGAATATATAAAAGAGATTTTTTGATAAAGTATGGCAGGGGTTGTTCCGAATAAAGCTGTAATATAATAAATATATAAAAAAAAAAAGAAAAAAGGGGGGGGACGTATATAGATAGCTGGAGTTATATCTGCGCATGCTTAATAAAA